TAAGTGATAGATAATCCAAATATCTATTAAATATCTTCTCTATAAAGGACCAGAAATACCCTGTTTACGTATCATTGGAAAGTGCATTAACATAAATACAGCAGTAAGAAGCGGCAATACAAAAGTGTGTAAACTATAAAAACGAGTCAAGGTGGATTGTCCCACACTAGCACTTCCGCGTAATAATTCGACCAAGGGCGATCCTATTACAGGAATAGCCTCAGGCACACCTGTTACAATTTTTACCGCCCAATAACCAATTTGGTCCCGAGGTAAGGAATAACCAGTTACGCCAAAAGATGTGGTTAATACTGCTAGAACCACACCTGTAACCCAAGTCAATTCGCGAGGTTTTTTAAATCCACCGGTGAGATACACACGAAAAACATGTAGAATCATCATTAGGACCATCATACTTGCCGCCCATCGATGAACTGATCGGATTAACCAACCAAAGTTTGCTTCTGTCATTATGTATTGAACAGAGGCAAAAGCTTCAGTAACGGTCGGGCGATAGTAAAAAGTCATAGCAAACCCCGTAGCTACTTGTACTAAAAAACAAGTAAGCGTAATTCCCCCTAAACAATAAAATATATTGACATGGGGAGGAACATATTTACTAGTTATATCATCCGCAATCGCCTGAATCTCGAGACGTTCTTCGAACCAATCATAGACTTTATTGAGATAGGGTAAACCCCCCCTCAGAACCGTATAGGAGACTTTCATCTCGTACAGCTCAAGCAACAACACCCAGATAAAACAACTAGTCCGGATATGTAATAGAAAGTTTGAAACTTCTGAATCTCCGATTAAATCTTTTCTAAATGTACGAAAGAGGAAAAAATCCGAAAGCTTTTCTTTGTGGTGATAATACCAAAATATCAAGTTGGCTCGATCGTCTTTATATTGATCCTGACAGGCCTCTTGAATCCTCTCTTTACCTATTTTTTTTCTTGCTATTTGTTTCTAATTCTAATGTTGCTTTTTTCCTTTCTTTATTATTGAATTGATAGGAATTCTCTTGTTAAGACCCTTATTAATCGATTAAGACCTCAGATTCATACTAGAACCACGATGATTCAAGAAAATAAAAAATCATAAGCGAAGCCAAAGATTCCCTGAGTAAGAACCATTGGATCATCACGTAACGTATTCCATGAATTCGACTAAAACAAAAAGCAAATTTTTTGCTTTTTGTTTTAACCGTTTGGAATTTTTTTGGGAGCCGGACACGAGGTCAAATATTAAGTAAGTATGAATCATAGTTCAAATATTTCTTAATCTAGTTCATCTAGTTCGTGTTACAGATACTTGAATAAATATCCGACGAAGTCGAACCATCTTTATCAAGGTGCTTTATCAAGGTGACAGACCTATTCTCTGTTTCTATCAATAGAATCAATTCTAACAAGTCACACACTCATATTCCCGAAATAAAAAAAGAAATAAATTTCACGATCGAACTACCAAAATCGAATAGACCAAAAATCTCAGTTCTAAACTGATTTCTTTTTTATTCAAAAGCTAGTACTTTGTGGTTCTTATAGATTTAATTCTTTAATTCATTGAAATTCCATTCATGGAAATTCCATCCAACAAAACGGAAGAATTATAAATCTCTAAAATAATAGATAGAAATACTGCAAATAGCGCCATTGCGACACCCATCAAAGGAGTCGTTCCCCATCCCGGGGCTACTTTACCATATTCCGAATTCAATGGTTTTAATAAACCCCCGGCATTAGTTCGTCTTGGGCGCGCTCTAGAACTGTTCTCAACAGTTTGTGTAGCCATAAATCCTATTGTATTCATTGAGATCTGTGAGATCTGTTGACTTTGTATACCCTTACATTGTAAATAAACGATCTTATGATAGATCCGTTGGGGTCTTGAAATTATATAATCATAATGGAAACAGCAACCCTAGTCGCCATCTTTATATCTGGTTTACTTGTAAGTTTTACCGGGTACGCCTTATATACCGCTTTTGGGCAACCTTCTCAACAACTACGAGATCCATTCGAGGAACACGGGGACTAGTTGCAGTAATGAGCCTCTTCAACATGAAGAGGCTCATTACTGCAATTAAGATAATGAAAAATCATTTCATCTTTTTAGTTGGAACTTTAGGTGGTTCTCGAAAAAAGATAGCGAAAAAAATTATTCCTAGAGTCGAGATTAAAAGGAATGTATAAACCAATGCTTCCATAAATTCGATCGCGGTTTCCAATTATAGCTTCCCTAACCTGTTTGTTTTTTATTTTTTATTTTTTTCGTTTTGGGAATCATCTCGAAAGAGCAAGAGTCAAAAATGATTCAAATTCACTCCAGTACTCTAATTCTATGTAAAATCCCCTCCAAAAATAACTATAAATATAGAGTAGAGGTGAAAGATATCAAAGCAGCGGTCTTGTATCAGACTGCCGGCCTTCTTGTAGTCGGATCCCCGAGTTTTTGGAATGCTCCAAACTCTACTTGAGCATCCAAATCTGGGTCAATACCAGCAAAAACATCTCTGAACAAGGTTCGAGCACCATGCCAAATGTGTCCGAAGAAAAAGAGCAAAGCAAACGAAGCATGTCCAAAAGTAAACCAACCCCTCGGACTGCTACGAAAAACACCATCCGATTTCAGAGTCGCGCGATCTAATTCAAAAATTTCCCCTAATTGAGCGCGTCTAGCATATTTTTTCACAGTAGCGGGATCACTATAACTGACTCCATTGAGTTCGCCACCATAGAACTCAACGGTTACACCTACTTGTTCAACACTATACTTCGATTCTGCCCTTCTAAAAGGAACATCGGCTCTAACAATCCCATCGCCGTCTACCAAAACAACCGGAAATGTTTCAAAAAACGTAGGCATACGACGGACAAAAAGCTCATGTCCTTCTTTATCTCTAAAGATAGGGTGTCCTAACCATCCAATTGCTATTCCATCTCCGTTATCCATTGAGCCTGCCCTGAATAATCCGCCCTTTGCTGGATTATTGCCGATATAATCATAAAAAGCTAATTTTTCAGGAATTTTCGACCAGGCTTCTGATAAACTTTGATTTTCTGCTAGCCCGAGGCTAACTCTTTGATATACCTCTTGCTGGAAGTAACCCTGATCCCATTGATAACGAGTGGGACCAAATAATTCGAGAGGGGTCGTTGCTGAACCATACCACATAGTTCCAGCAACAACAAAAGCTGCAAAAAAAACAGCCGCGATACTACTAGAGAGTACGGTTTCAATATTTCCCATACGCAATCCTTTGTATAGACGTTGTGGCGGTCGGACGCTAAGATGGAATAAACCTGCTAATATGCCCAATGTACCTGCGGCAATATGATGAGAAGCTATTCCTCCCGGAACAAAAGGATCAAAACCTTCCACGCCCCACGACGGATTTACAGATTGTACTTTTCCCGTTAGTCCATAAGGATCGGACACCCATATTCCAGGACCGTACAAGCCTGTTACATGAAATGCACCAAAACCAAAGCAAGCCACCCCGGAGAGAAATAAATGAATTCCGAAGATCTTGGGCAAATCCAAAGAAGGTTTCCCTGTACGTTCATCACAAAATATTTCTAGATCCCAATAGACCCAATGCCAGATAGCTGCCAAAAAGCATAAGCCAGAAAATCCAATATGCGCTCCAGCTACACCTTCGTAACTCCAAATCCCCGGATTCGTCCCAGCCCCCCCTGTAATACTCCAACCTCCCCACGAATTGGTTATTCCTAACCGAGTCATGAAGGGTATAACGAACATACCTTGTCTCCACATTGGATCAAGAACAGGGTCAGAAGGATCAAAAACTGCTAATTCATACAGAGCCATCGAGCCCGCCCAACCAGCAACCAGAGCTGTATGCATTATATGAACAGCAAGCAACCGGCCGGGATCATTCAATACAACGGTATGAACACGATACCAAGGTAAACCCATGGAAAATACCCCTTCTATTAAAGAAAAATAAACACTACGTAACTTTATTGCATTGGAAAAGACTATACTAAGACTATCTTATGGACTCCCCTTATTCGGAAGATTATTTCCTCACAAACGTTAGATTCCTATTTATTCTGTTCGTAATCATGGAAGAATTCTGTTCGTAGGAACAAAGAGAAGCAGATTTATTCTATACTCGATAAGTACCAATACGCAACGGCAGACTGATACCATTTTCTATGAGTAAATGTGTTCCTCCTTTTTTATCATTAGAAAAACCCACTCGTAAAAATTTTCCTTTATTTAGTTTTTCTTTCTTAATTTTTCTAATCTAGGGATAAAATAAAAAATATGATAGAGCCAATATTCTAAAGACAGTAAAACCATATTGTTACGTTTCCACATCAAAGTGAAAATATAGTATTTAGTTCTTTTTGCTTTTCCATTCATGCCTATTGGTGTTCCAAGAGTACCTTTCATAATTCCTGGAGAGCATAGTTCAACTTGGGTTGACGTATAGTGCGACTTGGCAGACATATTGTGTCATATGGGATTTCCCCATTTTCTCCCCCGATCGAGATATCCTCTGTTTCGCCCAAGAAAGATAAATTCAATCATCAAAAAATTGGAGCGTGAAGTGCAATTAGATGCATTGTTTGGAGGAATTTTATCAATTCGAATAATTTATGGTTGACTTTGGTTGGACTAAAAAAATAAAGTATCCAGGCTCTGTTTAGAAAAAACCCAATTAGTAATAAATAGATCTATGATTATTACGCGTATCAGAAAAGATTTGCGTTTGTTATTTGTAAAATCCTAACAAAAAGAAATGGTGATGGGAAGATTTGTCCTATATGTGCAAATCAAAATCGGGCGGATCTGTACCCGGAGTAGAGCATAAACCTAAAAATATTAAAGAGACCCATTCAGGAACAAGAAAATACCATCGTGATTTGGATTGACTCTCGATGAAACAATACATCAATGAAAAGTGACTTCGATAAGTTTATTGACTTTTTTATATTATAAAAAAGAAAGAAAAGAAGTCAAAATTCGTCTTTATTGAAAAATCGAAGAAAAAGCCCTTTCGTTACAAGTTAGCAAAGACCTGCTATAAAATATAAAAAAGAATAGGAAAAAAGAAAGAGGGCTCGAATCTAGCCGTTGATTCTTTTTTTCGCAATTTTTTTGAACCGTATGCATTAAACGGTGCATGTACGGTTCCTAGGGGATACAATTTTACCCTACTCAACCGACTTTATCGCGAAAGATTAATTTTTTTAGGACAAGGAGTTGATAGTGATATCTCGAATCAACTTATTGGTCTTATGGTATATCTCAGTCTCGAGGATGAGAGCAAAGATCTGTATTTGTTTATAAACTCTCCTGGCGGGTGGGTACTACCTGGAGTAGCTGTTTATGATACTATGCAATTTGTGCGACCAGAGGTCCATACAATATGCATGGGATTAGCCGCGTCAATAGGATCTTTTCTCCTGGTTGGAGGAGAAATTACCAAACGTCTAGCATTCCCTCACGCTTGGCGCCAATGAGGTTTTTTTATTTGAGAGAAAAAAGCAAACTATGCCTTCGCCATATCAATATAATATTTTAAGTAATAATAGCATGGCACTTCGAATTCGATAATGAAAAAAAATTATGTATTTTTTCCAAAGGTTCGATTATGTATCGAAAGAGTAGTATGAGATTAAAGGTATTTCCGATTTTCTCTTATCTATCGGAAGTCCAATTCAGCGTCACAAACTTTTTTTGTTTTCCTATTCACGGGCTCTATTTATGTTATAAAAAAAAAAGAGCGCGAAAAACAAGATTTTTCCTTTTTTGGTTGGATCAAAAAGAAACTTTGGGATTGCTACATCAAATAAAAAAAAGAATCCGTTTTAAAATAGAAAGCAACGGAGCCATCATAGTATTTTTTTAACTCCTCCGAAAGAAAGGGTGGCAATTTGACCATTTACCCATCTGGGGTAAATCGATTCGATTTTTATCTTTATGAAAAAGGGTCAATTTGATTGTAGAGCCGTATGCAATGCACAAAAGATGATGCCCGTACGGTTGTTCAATTCTATCTTTTTTCCTATTATTATTCTTTATCTTTCTTTTCTGTTCGTTTTATCACATCAGATAGAGAACCCTTCTATCATCAGGGTAATGATCCATCAACCCGCGAGTTCTTATCATGAGTCACAAGCGGGAGAATTTATCCTGGAAGCGGAAGAACTGCTGCAACTACGAGAAACCATCACAAAGGTTTATGTAAAAAGGACGGGCAAACCTTTATGGGTTATATCGGAAGACCTGGAAAGAGATGTTTTTATGTCAGCAACAGAAGCAAAAGCTTATGGAATTATTGATCTTGTAGCAGTTGAATGAAAAAAATGGATTTTGTGCAAATCCGGGATTTTTGATTTTAGCTCCGAGTTTATTATAGCTATGAATACTATAAAAGCTATTAAATAGAAAAAATTTCTAATCATCCGGTTAGGATCAATCTAAACCAGCCTTTTAGGTACATAATTCAACATGCCAACTATTAAACAACTTATTAGAAATACAAGACAGCCAATTCGAAATGTCACGAAATCCCCCGCTCTTGGGGGATGTCCTCAACGCCGAGGAACATGTACTCGGGTGTATGTGCGACTCGTTTAGATCATCAGCTGACAAAAAAAGCAAGAAAACCACTAGTGAATAAGATAGAATGGAAGAGCAGACTTCATTCATTATCTAAAAATAAGGAAATTACTTACTATTGTGGATGTGGATAAAGTTTATGGTTTTCATTGGTGCAAATCCAATCACTTGAATTTAAGATGAGAAGCAATTCTCCATTGGTAGCAAATGGTTATCCATTAAGCGGAGAAAATCTTATTTTTTCGGTAAAAAAAAAATGAAGTTCTCACTCGGTCAAGAACGGACTACGAGGGTCAGCTAGCGAGCTAACTTTCCGAATTAAATACCGTTACTGTATAGGTGGGTCTCATTGTGAAAGACCTGTTACTGGATAATTTAGGGGGTAGAGCCAAAGAGTGTATTGTGAACTATACAAGTTACCAAAAACATTAATTAAATGAAGTTTAACGGCTCCGGTGTATAGAAAAGACCTCACCGTTTAAGAAGTAACCATAGAAACGACGGAACCCACTATTTCTTTATCCATTTAATTTCTATTTTTTTTTTTATTGACTATATTTTTGACACCTAGCAAAAGCAAATTTTTCATTTCTTTTGTATTTCACTGTGAAATACCTAAACCTAAAATAAATCGTGGTCGGGAAGGTTATAGTAGCCGAAGCCGTTGGAATTTTTATTTTATACATTGGAAAAATCCGTTTGGTTATTAATAGACTAGGACGGGCAAAAGGATGACTGAAAGAAAAGAAATCAATTTCGTTATTCGTCAAAGTTTTATTTATTCAATGACCAGAATTAAACGCGGATATATAGCTCGGAGGCGTAGAACAAAAATTCGTTTATTTGCATTAAGTTTTCGAGGGGCTCATTCAAGACTTACTCGAACTATTACTCAACAGAAAATAAGAGCTTTGTTTTCGGCTCATCGGGATAGGGATAAGCAAAAGATAAATTTTCGTCGTTTGTGGATCGCCCGGATAAACGCGGTAATCCGAGAAAGGATAGTATCCTATAGTTATAGTCGATTAATACACGATCTATACAAGAGACAGTTGCTTCTGAATCGTAAAATACTAGCTCAAATAGCTATATCAAATAGGAATTGTCTTTATATGATTTCCAACGAAATCATAAAAGAAACAGATCGGAAAGAATACACCGGAATAATTTAAATGGAGTTACCCGGAGAATGAACTCCGGGAGGGTCGGGCCAAAATTACTATAGATAAAAATATGCTTCAAAGCAGTCAAAATGAATGAACATGTTCAATAAATTTTTTTGAGTCGTTTTTTCTTACAATAATAAAATCTGGATTCTCGGATTTGTCGAACAAAACACCAATCCCTGTTTGAGTTCGGATTGGAATTCTGATTCAAGTGACCAACAAATAAGCTTATTTATTTCTGGTTTTAAGACCCGTAACTCTAGTGGCCGGCTCTGTTCTTTCAAATTGTTTCTCATTATTGAGAAAAGGTAACAAAGATAAAATACGAGCTTGTTTTATAGCAATAGTAATTAATCGTTGTTGTTTCAAGGTCAATCTATTCATTCGTCTAGATAATATTTTTCCTTGTTCACTAATAAATCGACTAATTAAACTTATGTTTCTATAATCAATTTGATCCCCCGATTCAATCGGGGGCAAACGCCTACAAAAAGATTGCTTGGATTTATCCATGGTTTGGTTGTTTAGTTTATTTCTTATCCCGAAAATCCTATTTATTAATTGTCATCTTCACCCCCAATAGGATTATTTTTAATTTAAATTTAAATCTGTTCTATATAATTTCGATATAATTCTCTTTTCAGGGATAAGACAGACTTGGTTCAATCTATTTCTTTATTTCCCCATGAATCGTATGTTTGTAACAATAGGGACAGAATTTTCTTAAATCTAATCGATTAGGCATATTACGCCGGTTCTTTTGAGTAATATATCTGGAAATGCCCGGTGGTACCTTCTTAATATCGTTTCGGATACAATTAGTACATTCCAAAATCACCGTTACTCGCGCATCTTTGCTCTTGGCCATGAACCTCCTTTGGATTTTTGATTTACTCAACTCTTCTATTTTGATTCGAAACGAAGAAAAAGAAAGGAAGAAAAAATAGAAGTTGCTAATTTCAAATCCAACCCTAAAAGATCAAAATCAATCAATATCAATAAAGTAATAATTAATCAAAGCAAAGCCATAGTAAATAATAAGTAAGATAATCGAAACTCTATTTCAATTCGAAAGATGTTATTTCAATTAAAGATCTTGTATTCTTGCCCTAGACCCGCATTTAATTAGAATTTGAATACCAGTCGCGTAGACGTTAAATTCACTTATATTCTTTCTCTCCCTTATTATAAAAATAAGAAATAAAAAAGGGGAAAAAGAGAATTAAAGGGGAGGGGCGATTAGTCACATCACAGATATTTAATTGTATCTCTAATATCAATAATTAGAATGAAAAAAAGGGGAATGTCAACGCATCCGGGAAAAAACGATTAATTTCTATCAATAGACCTGCTAAAGCCCCGAACCATAGCGTACTTAGTACTGGGGCCACGGAGAGATATGTTTTTAGATCTCGCATTGAAAAACCTCCTTTTGTTTTTTATTGTAATACATAAAAGTATATATGATCAGATGCATATCATATGTAGTTAAGGGCCACTTAGGGTTGTACGCGAAATCCCTAATTCCAATTGAAATGTACAAGGATCATAAGATTTTCCTTGTCTTTAAATGAAAACAGCAAAAAATGCATCTCCTCTTAGCAAGTATTTCTAAAAAATACGCATTTTTGTATGCTATATTTTGTATATATAAGATAATAAGTCTTTTCATTTTTTTATATGTTAAATGAAATTGGCAGAAATTGTGTTTCTCAATGGAGGAACTAGGGATGTGGAAAACAAGACAGGAATTCTCTACAATGACACTGTAGAACAATTGAGGGGATGTGGCGCAGCTTGGTAGCGCTTTTGTTTTGGGTACAAAATGTCACGGGTTCAAATCCTGTCATCCCTACCTATTACTGCCTCATTGAGCAGTAACGAGGAATCTATTTAGATGGATTCAAGTTGCACAGAATCATTCATTTTTATGAAACTATAGAATATAATATATCCATATGAAATGGATTCTTTGAATCCTTTTTTTCTTTTTTTATAGTATCGTCTTTTCTATTCTAATATCTAATAAGAAAGCGCTCTTAGTTCAGTTCGGTAGAACGTGGGTCTCCAAAACCCAATGTCGTAGGTTCAAATCCTACAGAGCGTGATTTTTTCTTCGTAGAGCGAATTAGACTGAAATGGATTCAGTCACTTGGACCATAATTATAACTTAACCTCCTGTGAATTAAAGAAAGGGAGAGGCCAAAATGGTAATTAATCAAAGGTCCAAC